CAATAGAAACAAAGAAAGGGAACGGGTTACCTACTCCTAACGGTCAAAACGAGCCCTTTCATTCAATTCTTCATTTTTTAATAAAAAATTAATCAAATCTCCCAAAAATTAATCAAATCTCCCCAAGTAGGATTCGAACCTACGACCAATCAGTTAACAGCCGACCGCTCTACCACTGAGCTACTGAGGAACAACGGGTGATTCGATCTCATAAAGTTCAACTACCGTTCTCAACCCACGAACAATATGAGTCCGAAGCTTCCTTCGTAACTCCCAGAACTTCTTCGTAGTGGCTCCGTTCCATGCCCATTTCATAGGGAACCTCAAAACGGTTCTATTTCATTATACATTATATTATAAAATATCATTATAAAATTATAAAATAATAATAATAAAATATAATTTATAAAATATTATATCTATATTATATTCCAATTCCATTCATTTAATATCTCTTTGGAATCATTGACATAAGAGATGTCATTTATGGTCTTTTGATTTCTATATATTTAGAGTCTATTCCATATAGAGTCTATATGAAAATGAAAATGAAAGTTTCAAAATTATCATTTATCATATTATCATATAATAATCTAATAATCGATAAATTGCAATACAAAAGAAAAGTAGGAGGTTTGTGATGATTTTAAAAAATTTTCTATTAGGTAATCCATTATCCTTATGCATGAAGATAATGAATTCCGTTGTTATAGTTGGACTTTATTATGGATTTATGACCACGTTCCCCATAGGGCCCTCTTATCTCTTCCTTCTTCGAGCTTGGGTTATGGAAGAAGGAACCGAAAAGCAGATATCAGCAACAACCGGTTTTATTATGGGACAGCTTATGATGTTTATATCAATCTATTATGCGCCTCTGCATTTAGCATTGGGTAAACCTCATACAATAACTGTCCTAGTTCTACCATATCTTTTATTTCATTTCTTCTGGAACAATAAGAATAACTTTTTAGATTATGGATCTACTACTAGAAATGAAATACGTAATTTCAACATTCAATGTATATTTTTGAATAATTTTATTTTTCAATTATTCAACCATTTTATTTTACCAAGTTCAACACTAGCCAGATTAGTCAACATTTATATGTTTCGATGCAACAACAAGATGTTATTTGTAACGAGTAGTTTTATTGGTTGGTTAATTGGTCACATTTTTTTTATTAAGTGGATTGAATTAGTTGTATTCTGGATACGGCAAAATCATTCCATTCAATCTAATAAGTACCTTAAGTACCTTTTTTCAGAATTGAGAAATTCTCTGGCTCGAATCTTTAATATTCTCTTATTTATCACTTGTGTATACTATTTAGGCAGAATGCCTTTCCCTATTATTACTAAAAAACTCAAGGAAACCTCAGCAACGAGGAGCGAGGAAAATGAGGAAGAAAGCGACATAGAAACAACTTCGGAACAAAAAGAAACTAAACAGGACGAAGAGGGATCCGCTGAGGAAAACCTTTCTTTTGGGTCCGAAGAAAAAGAAGATCCGCTTTGGTTTGAAAAACCGCTTGTCACTTTTCTTTTCGACTGTAAACGATGGAATCGTCCATTTCGATATATAAAAAATGATCGATTTGAAAATGCTGTACGAAATGAGATGTCACAATATTTTTTTTATACATGTCCAAGTGATGGAAAACAAAGAATATCTTTTACATATCCGCCGAGTTTAGCAACTTTTTCAGAAATGATAGAACGAAAGATATCTTTGTACACGACCGAAAAACTATCCCACGAGGATAATTATTGGGTTTATACTAATGAACAAAAAAAGCACACCTTGAGCAATGAATTAATAAATCGAATAAAAACTCTAGAAAAAAAAACAGGATCCCTTGTTCTAGATGTGCTAGAGAAAAGAATCAGATTATGCAATGATGAAAATGAAAAGGAATGCTTGCCTAAAATGTACGATCCTTTTTTAAACGGACCATATCGCGGAAAAATCACAAAATTATATTCACGTTCAATCAGGAATGATTTAATAACTTCTACAGATGCAGAGGAGTCCATAGAAATAGTCTGGATAAATAAAATTCACGGCCTACTTCCTAATGATTCAAAAAAAAAAGAATTTGAATATCAAAAGAATCTCTTTGATGGAGAATTTTTATCAACAAATATTGGTCATTCCTTAACCTCAATCGACGAAGTCCCATTTGAATCCCCACCCAGTCTTAATTTGAAAAAATTGTCTTTATTGGCAGAAGAAAAAAGAATTGATTCAGAAAAGCAAGCAAAATGTTTGCAATTGATATTCGATGTAGTTACAACTGATCACAATGATCAAACAATTAGAAATCAAAATAATCAATTTTTTTTTCCTGAACCTGAAATAGAAAAAATCAGAAAAGAGGTTCCTCGATGGTCATACAAATTGACCGACGATTTAGACGCTTTAGAAGAACAAGAGGAAGAAAATGAAGAAGAATTAACGGAAGATCATGAAATTCGTTCAAGAAAAGCCAAACGTGTTGTAATTTATACTGATAAGGAGGATATGACCAATACTATTAGTAATACTAGTGATAGTGATAATGATCAAGCAGAAGAGGTGTCTTTGATACGTTACTCACATCAATCGGATTTTCGTCGGGATCTAATCAAAGGATCCATGCGTGCTCAAAGACGTAAAACAGTTATTTGGGAAATGTTTCAAGCAAATGTGCATTCGCCACTTTTTTTGGATCAAATAGACAAAACATTTTTTCTCTCTTTTGACATCTCCGAAATGATGAATCTCATTTTTAGGGATTGGGTGGATATTTTTAGGGATTGGGTGGATAGAGAATCGGAATTTAAAATTAATAAATTTCATTCTTATTATGAGGAGGAAGAAAAAGAGGAAAATGCACGTCTAAGAATAGCAGAAATTTGGGATAGCGTTATGCTTGCTCAAGGAATAAGAAGTTTTATGTTAATAATCCAATCGATTCTTAGAAAATACATTGTATTGCCTTCGTTGATAATAGCTAAAAATGTCGGCCTTATGTTATTATTCCAACTCCCCGAGTGGTACGAGGATTGGGAAGATTGGAATAGAGAAATGCATGTTAAATGCACCTATAATGGTGTTCAATTATCAGAAACAGAATTTCCACAAGATTGGTTAACGGATGGTATTCAGATAAAAATTATATTTCCTTTCCGTCTGAAACCTTGGCGAAAATCTAAAGTACGATGGCGAAAATCTAAAGTACGATCCCATCATAGGGATACAATGAAAAAAAGGGAGAAAAAGCACCATTTTAGTTTTTTAACAGTCTGGGGAAGAGAAGCGGAATTCCCTTTCGGTTATCCTCTAAAACAACCTTCTTTTTTTGAACCTATTTTAAAAGAGTTCAAAAAAAAAATGAGAAAAGTGGAAAAAACAATTTATCTTTCTATAGTTCTAAGAGTTTCTAAAAAAATGAGAAAATGGTTTTTAAGGATTTCAAAAGAAAAAATAAAACAGGTTAACGAAAAAGTTCTAGTTATAAAACGAATAATGAAAGAACTTGAAAAAAGAAACCTAATTTTTGTATTTAGATTTGGAAAAGAATCGGACGAAAATATAAAAGATTCTATAATCAGTAATAAGATTACCGACGAATCAACCATTCGAATTCGATCCACGAATTGGACAAAACGTTCACTTATAGAAAAAAAAATAAAAGGTCTTACTGATAGGACAACCACAATCAGGAATCAAATAGAACAAATCACAAAAGACAATAAAAAAATAATTCTAACTCTAGATATAAGTATTAGCCCTAACAAGACAAATTCTGCTGATAAAAATTCAGAATTGCAAAAACATATTTGGCAAATATTCAAAAGAAAGAGTACCCGATTAATACGTAAATTATACTACTTTCTCAAATATTTCATTGAAAAAATATACAGCGATATCCTTCTATGTACCATTAACATTCTTAGGACCAATGCACAACTTTTCCTTGAATCAACAAAAAAAATGAGCAATAAATTCTTTTACCACGATGAAACAAATAAAAAAGGGATTGATCAAACAAATAAAAATACAATTCATTTTATTTCGACAATGAAAAAGTCGATTTCTAATATTATTTCTAATATTAATAATAATAAGAATTCAAACATTTATTATGACTTATCCTTTTTGTCACAAGCATATGTATTTTATACATTATCACAAGTTCAAGTTAATAACAAAGATTATTTGAAATCTGTACTTCAATATCACGGAATCCGTCTTTTTCTTAAAGATAGAATCAAAGATTTTTGTGGGACACGAGGCCTATTTGATTCCAAACCAAAGCATAAGAAAGCTTATAAGTCTGGAATGAATAAATGGAAAAACTGGTTAAAGAATCATTATCAATACAATTTATCTCAATCTCAATGGTCTCAATTAGTACCACAAAAATGGAGAAATAGAGTCAATCAACGTTGTACAACTCAAAAAAAAAACTCAATAATATTGGATTCATATAAAAAAAACCAATTAATTCATTACGTGAAACAAAATGATTACGGAATAGACTCATGGACAGGACAAAAAGAAAAATTAAAAAAAAACTACAAATATGATCTTCTAGCACATAAATATGTGAATTATGAGAATGGAGGGGACTCATATATTTATGCATCGCCATCACAAGTAAACAGAGACCAAAAAATTCCATATAATTTAAATACACAGAAAACACAGAAACCCGAATCATTTTATGTACTAGTAGATATAGATATTAGTGATTATCTAGGAGAAGAATCTAGTCTATATGGAGAAAAAAATCTAGATAGAAAATACTTTGATTGTAGAATTCTCCAGTTTTGTTTTAGAAAAAATAGCGATATTGGTGCCTGGACTAATATGCATATTGGTACCAAGATTAATAAAAATACTAAAAAGAATTATCAAAAAATTTATAACAAAAATATTTATCCTTTCACGATTCATCAAAAAACAAAACCATTTAATAAAAGAAAAAAACTTTTTGATTGGATGGGAATGAATAAAGAAAGGCTATATCGTCCTATATCAAATCTGGAATCTTGGTTCTTCTCAGAATTTGGACTACTTTATGATGCATATAAGCGTAAACCATGGATTATACCAATTCAATTTCTTCTTTTAAACATTCATAGAGATAAGAATATTAGTCAAAATGAGAACATCAACAGAAATCAAAAAAAGGATCTTAATCTACGATCTAATAAAGAAGAATATCTTGAATTAGAAAATTGGAACCAACAACAAAATCAAAGAGATCTTGGATTAGATATACAACAAGATACACAAAAACAAAAGAAAAAAGAAGATGTTGAAAAAAATGACACAGAATCAACCATTAAAAAACGTAGAAAGAAAAAACAATTCAAGAGTAAGAAGGAAGCAGAACTAGATTTATTACTGAAAAATTATTTAATTTTTCAATTAAGATGGGATGATTCTTTGAATTACGAAATTCTCAACAATATCAAGATATATTGTTTACTACTTAGACTTATAAATATAAGGAAAATGGCTATATCCTCAATTCGAAGAAAAGAGATGCGTCTAGATGTAATGTTGATTCAAGAAGATCTATCTCTTACAGAATGGATAAAAAGGGGAATATTTATCATTGAACCAGTTCGTCTCTCTAAAAAATGGGATGAAGAATTTATTATATACCAAACCATAGGTATTTCATTGATCAATAAGAGTAAACAACAAACTGAAACTGATAAAAAAAGATATATAAAAGAAAAATATCTTGATGAGAGTCCTTTTGAGAAATCCATTTCACAACATAGCACTATGCTTGTGAGTGAAGATAAAAATAATTATGATTTATTTGTTCCTGAAAATATTCTATCTACTAGACGTCGTAGAGAGTTGAGAATCCTGATTTGTTTCAATTCCAGGAAGAGGAATGTTGTAGATGTAGATAGAAATCTAATATTTTTCAATGAAAACAACATAAGAAACTTTGGACAGTTTTTGAAAAAGGACAAGCATTTTAACACAAATGCAAATAAAAACAAATTAATTAAATTCAAATTATTTCTTTGGCCCAATTATCGATTAGAAGATTTAGCTTGTATGAATCGGTATTGGTTTAATACCAATAATGGTAGTCGTTTCAATATATTAAGAATACGGATGTATCCACAATACACTTCAGAATTCATTGATAATATATTTAAATACAAAAAAAATCAAATCCAAAATAATGGTAAATGTCAATTATGATTAATATAATTTTCTATCTACATATATCTATATATATAGATATATGTAAATATCAATATATAATTAATATAGATATATTAATATTTAATTAATATATATATATAAATTGTATATTGTATATTAGTATTTGTTTGTGATAGTATTTGTTTGGATATTGTTAGTTTGGATATTGGTGAAATGACTTAAAGTCATTAGAAAGAATACTTAAAGTCATTAGAATATATTAGTAATTAAATTATATCAGTATATAGGTGTATAATATTGAAATCCAATTTTTAGTATTAAAATAAATAGTATTAAAATTCATTAAATTATTAATTAGTTTATTAATTAGTATAATAATATTAGTATTTAGTATATTTAATTAGTATAATAATATTAGTATAATAATTAATATATATAGTAAAATTACTAGTATATATAGTATAGTATATATTATATAATTTATATATATATTAATATATATATAAATTATATAATATATATAAATATTATATAATATATATAAATAATATGTAAATAAATAATAATAATATATAAATAATATATAATATTATATTATAATAACTTAATAACTTATATATATAATTATAACTTATATATATAATTTAATTTTATTAATTTGATTTTAATATAATTTATTAATATTATGTTATTATGTTACGTAATATATTATGTCAAAAAAAATAAATTAAATGATTATAATTTTATAATTAGTTTATAATTATAAACTCAAAAACAAAAAATAAATTAATAAAAAGATTAATAAAAAAAATAAATAAAAAAAGAGATAAGACGAGATTCGCCCTCCCCCTACTAAATATTTAATTACTTCGCCCGCAAAGAAACTTATAACCCCAACACTGTTTGTAATTCCATCAATTATGCGTCTATCAAAAAAATGAGTTAGTTTAGCTAATCCTCTTATACTCCGGATTACAATCCTTGTGTAGAAAAAATCTATATAACCACGATTATACGACCAGTTATATATAACATTTACTATTTGGTCCAAAAAAGCTCTTTTAGGACCTATTTTAACAAATGAATTGATTAAGTCCAAATTTTTGAAAGATGAATAAGCAGACCCATAAAAAATGGATGCTACAAATATTCCGAAAAAAGCTATACTTACTGAAAAAAATACATTTGTCAAAAATTCATACCAGTCTACGAAATGGTCCGAATTTGGATGTAAAAGATTTTTCGATGGAGCCAACCATTTCGATAATAGATCAAAATAGATTTCCCCTTGACCAAAAGCAATTCCTATGAATCCAACAAACAGAGTAAATACTACCAATATAAGCAAAGGAAATAACATAGTATTGTCCGATTCGTGGGGATACATAGAAGTATATTTCTTCAAAAAACGAGTAGTAAAGTATCGCATCCGATTTTTTACATTCCCATCAAATTGATATGTATTTTTAGGAAAAAAATAAACGCTTTCATTATTATTCATTGTCGTTGAGAAAAGTAAATTTATGTTGATCGTCTTAGGTACTTCTTTTCCCCATAAAGATATTGAATAAAATGAGTTATTTTGAGTTCCACTATAATTTTGAAAATTAACATGTAAATACCCTTCAAAGGTAAGCAAATACACCCGAAACATATAAAATGCGGTTAGTCCTGCTGTAAAATAAGCTATTACTGCAAAAATGGGCGAATACAACCAACTTTCACTAAGAATTTCATCTTTGGACCAAAAACAAGCAAGAGGTGGAATACCACAAAGAGAAAGTGTACCTAATAAAAACGTAGTTCTTGTAATTGGAACATATCTTGTTAAACCGCCCATAAGAACCATATTCTGACTTTTATCGGGTGAATATCCAACAAGTGGTTCCATTGAATGAATAATGGATCCGGATCCCAAAAACAATAATGCTTTAGAATAGGCATGAGTGATCGAATGAAATAAAGCAGCTCGATAAGAACCTAGCCCTAGGGCTAACATAATATAACCCAATTGAGACATTGTAGAATAGGCTAAACTTCTTTTAATATCTCTTTGAGCAAGAGCAAAAGTAGCTCCTAATAATAGTGTTATTACACCTATCAAAGAAATGATATTCATTATGTAAGGTATGCTTGTGAAAAGAGGAAGAAGCCGAGCCACAAGAAAAATTCCCGCCGCTACCATAGTAGCAGCATGTATAAGAGCCGAAATAGGAGTGGGTCCCTCCATGGCATCAGGTAACCATATGTGAAGAGGAAATTGTGCGGATTTTGCAACTGCACCAAGGAATAATAGGAAGGCACACAGAGTAGTAAATAAGGAATTAACCTCATTACTATAAATCAACTTATTAAATGTTTCGAACAAATCCCGAAATTCAAAACTTCCTGTTATCCAATAAAAACCTAGGATTCCCAATAACAAACCAAAATCCCCTACACGATTGGTTACAAAAGCTTTTTGGCAAGCGCTTGCTGCAATTGGTCGTGTAAACCAAAAACCTATCAATAAATACGAACACATTCCTACCAATTCCCAAAAAATATAAATTTGTATCAAATTTGAACTAGTAACTAATCCCAACATCGAAGCATTGAAAAAACTCATATAAGCAAAAAATCTCAAATATCCTTGATCATGAGACATATAATTGTCACTATAAATAAGAACCAAAATTCCAACAGTAGTGATTAATATTAACATTATAGAAGTAAGCGGATCAATAAAGTATCCGAACTCCAAGGAAAAATCATTATTGATGGTCCAAGACCATAGATATTGATAAATAAGACTTCCGTTTATTTGTTGAATAGACAAATTGACCGAAAAAACCATAGCTATGCTTAGCAGTAAAATACTAGGAAAAGCCCACATACGACGAATATTTTTTGTTGCCGTTGGAACAAGTAGAAGTCCAAATCCTATTGACATAGTAACAGGGAGTGGAAGAAAAGGTATTATCCATGCATATTGATATGTATGTTCCATAAGAAAGCAATTTTAATTTATTTTTCTTATTAATTTAATTGTAATTGTTTCCGATTCACCAACTCTTATCTATTTCTATTTCGGAAAGAACAAGAATAAAAGAAATCAGCAAAAAAATTATGAAAAACTCAAAGAATTGAATTCTTAATTGATCTGATTTTTCCCATATATTATTAAATATTCCCATATATTATTAAATAATTCAAAAAGCTCCAATTTGTTTGATCAAATGATATGATCAAATGACTGGGTAAAAAAAGCGATTACCCGGTTATTCACTAGAGAAAGATAAATTTTTATTAAATTTAAATTAAGATCCAAAAAATATAAAATTTTTAATTATTCTACCGTTTTGGTGATTTATAACCATATAGTATAGTAAAAAAAGTTCCACCAACACAAAATAAAGCACTTGGTTCAGATATGGATCTAGTATCTGCTAATAACAAATTCAATAAAAAGGAACTTTATTATTTATTATAGTTTATAGTTAAAATTTTAGTTAAAATAATTAAAGTAATTATCTAATTCACTGTGGAACTGATTGATTGAATTCCAATTCAATAGGAAAACTTATGCTTATTGTAAATGGAATCCTACAATATTTCTTATTTGGCATAGAACTGAAATAGTGAAATAGGATATTACTAGATATTATTAAAATTAATTACTTTTACCTGGCAATGCCCGTTTGTTTAAGAGACTAACTATAGTAGTTTTATATTTATATTATGAATAGGCACTCCGAAATTGATCAATTAAATTCATAGAAAAAAAATTGAAATCATTTTAAATTATATAAGGAGATGGGGAAAGAGGCTTAATACTTTTTATTTATTAAATTATTAAATAAATGTATTATAAAAATAACAGACTAAAATCAAATATGAGTTAGTTGGAAACTTTTTTGTTCTTTTTGAATGGCAATCAACTTCTTTTTAGTGATAATTGATACCGTAAACACAGATTCAGATGGGACTATAAAATAAATAAACAATCAATACTAGCCCTTTCTTGATTTGAAGATTGTATTTGTACGTAATAGAGATACGAAAAAAAAAAAAGCATAAAATAAACTAGAACTAGAATAAGAAAAGATTTTTATCAAAAGAAATTTTCTTTTCTAGTACAAAGACTGCATGGAATGTGCACAAAACAAATCAATAATATATTTTTTGTTTGTTAGGTAAGAAACTCTTTTTTTTATGTTATGCAAAATTTTTATCTATGTAATAAGTTAAGTAAAGTATAGATAATAAATAATGAAAAAGGACCGATCCTTTTTGAACAATACATGTCTTTCACATCCAATGAAAAAAATGACTAATTCCTTATTTTTGAATGGCAGTTCCAAAAAAACGTACTTCTATGTCAAAAAAACGTATTCGTAAAAGTATTTGGAAGAAAAAAGGATATTTGGCTGCGCTAAAGGCTTTTTCTTTAGCTAAATCAGTATCCGCAGGATATTCAAAAAGTTTTTTTGTGCGACAAACAAGTAATAAGGCTTTGGACTAATCTGAATTGACATAGTTCAAATAATTAATAATTAAAGATTTTATTTATTTTATAAAATGAATGGAATGGGTCGCATTAAATTAATTTGTGTTTTGTTTTAAATTCTTCAATATGAGCTAGAACTAACTGGTGTGATATGTAGAAGAAGATTTTCTCTGTTTATTATAACTAGGCTGGCTTTAACTATTATTATTTTTCTATTTTTTCTTTTAATTTAAATTAAAAGAAAAAATAGAAAAATAATATACGAAGTTTCGTTTTTTTTTTTCATTATACTATAATTTAATTTCCCGAGATGGTAATTTTGACTTACGACACTAACTTTTTACAAAAAGTGCATTTATTATAAAATATAAACTTTTTTGTGAAAAGTAAATTACAATAGAGATTGCAACTCTTTTTTGTTATATGTCTAATCCAATACCTAATTGATTTGTTTGGTAAATCCTCCCATATATGTTATACACAACAAGGAATACAATTAGTAATACAATTTAATGATACCGAGTTACGTAATATGTAAATAAAAAAAAAATAATAATTAATTTAAATTTAAACAATACAATATTACATTAAATCCTTGAGTCTCGACGATTCAAGATGAATGAGCTATTATTATTTCAAGCAAGCCGCCATGGTGAAATCGGTAGACACGCTGCTCTTAGGAAGCAGTGCTAGAGCATCTCGGTTCGAGTCCGAGTGGCGGCATCCTCTAAAAATAACATTATAAATCCTATAATTTATTTAATTCCATATTTGAATTCTGTATGTAATTGGACTCCTTCTTTTATGATATTTGTAACTTTAGAACATATATTAAATCATATCTCTTTTTCGATCATTTCAATTGTAATTACGATTCATTTGATGACCTTTTTCGTCCACGAAATCGTGGGATTATGTGATTCGTCGGAAAAGGGGATGATAGCTACTTTTTTGTCGATAACAGGATTATTAGTTATTCGTTGGATTTATTCGGGACATTTCCCATTAAGTAATTTATACGAATCATTAATGTTCCTTTCGTGGAGTTTCGCTATAATTCATATGATTCCATATTTTAGGAATCATAAAAATAAAAACGATTTAAGCGCAATAACCACACCAAGTGCTATTTTTACTCAAGGCTTCGCTACTTCGGGTCTTTCAACTGAAATGCGTCAATCCGCAATATTAGTACCTGCTCTACGGTCCCATTGGTTAATGATGCATGTAAGTATGATGTTATTGAGTTATGCAGCTCTCTTAGTTGGATCCTTATTTTCAATTGCTCTTCTAGTCATTACATTTCGAAAAAATATCGAAAGTTTTGGTAAAAACAAGAATTTTTTAATTAGGTCATTTTTCTTTAGTGAGATGGAATGCTTGAATGAAAACAGAAATATTTTACAAAATACTTTTTTTTCTTCTTTTAAAAATTATTACAAATATCAATTGGTACAAAGATTGGATTATTGGAGTTCTCGTGTCATTAGTCTAGGGTTTACTTTTTTAACTATGGGCATTCTCTCTGGAGCAGTATGGGCTAATGAAGCATGGGGATCCTATTGGAATTGGGACCCTAAAGAAACTTGGGCATTTATTACTTGGACCATATACGCGATTTATTCACATACTAGAACAACCAAAAGTTGGCAAGGTACGAATTCGGCAATTGTGGCTTCTATAGGATTTCTGATAATTTGGATATGCTATTTTGGGGTTAATCTATTAGGAATAGGACTGCATAGTTATGGTTCATTCATATTAACTTAGATACTAATTTATTAATTTAGATACTAATTTAGTTTAGCATCTAATTGAATAAACTTATTGAAGAATAAATAAAAAAAATCGTCCCACAGATAAAGAAAAAGAAAGTTTGTGTAAGTTTTTTTGAGAACCGTTTGACTCAAAAAGTCAAACGGTTCTCAAAAAAACTGGAGATGTAATGCATCCCATTACAATTCCAATTCACTTTCACTTCCCATAATGATAATTTTCTGTTTTATTCATGAAGACTATCTATCATAATAATTAGATAGAATAGCTTGTACCTTGTCAACTGATAATGAAATAACCAAATCGGGATAAATACCAATCGCTATTACGGGTAAAAAGATACAGATCGAAACAAATAGTTCTCGTGGTCCAGAATCCACAAAAAAAGAGTTTGGAAGATTGAATAACTTGTATCCATAGAACATCTGGCGTGACATAGATAATGAATAAATAGGAGTTAATATTATCCCAATTGCCATTACAAAAGTAATTAGTATTTTTGGTATTAAAAGATATTTTGGACTGGTAATTATTCCAAAAAATACTACTGATTCCGCAACAAAACCACTCATTCCGGGCAATGCAAGAGAAGCCATTGAGAAACTACTGAACATAGTAAAGATTTTTGGCATTGGAATAGATATCCCTCCCATTTCGTCAAGATAAACAAGACGTATTCTATCACAACTTGTTCCCCCCAAGAAAAAAAGGGCAGCACCAATAAATCCATGAGAGAGTAATTGTAAAATAGCTCCATTAAGTCCTGTGTTGGTTATTGAACCAATTCCTATAATTGTGAAACCCATGTGAGATATGGAAGAATAGGCTATTCTCTTTTTTAAATTGCGTTGACCGAGAGAGGCTGAAGCGGCATAAATTATTTGTATTGTTCCCACTATTACTAACCATGGGGAAAATATGGAATGAGCATGGGATAAAAATTCCATATTAATCCGAATCAATCCATATGCTCCCATTTTTAATAAGATTCCGGCTAGAAGCATACATGTACTGTAATGTGCTTCCCCATGGGTATCTGGTAACCATGTATGTAGGGGTATAATCGGTGACTTGACAGCATAAGCAATAAGAAAGCCAAAATATAATATTATTTCCAATGCTACAGGATACGATTGATTAGCTAATGTTTCAAAATTTAATGTTGGTTCATTGGAACCATATAAACCCATACCGAGAACTCCTATTAAAAGAAAAATGGAACCCCCGGCAGTGTATAAAATAAACTTTGTAGCCGAGTACAGACGTTTCCCCCCCCCCCACGTGGATAAAAGCAAATAAACAGGAATTAATTCTAATTCCCACATGATAAAAAAAAGTAAAAGGTCTCGAGAAGAAAATGATCCTATTTGACCACTGTACATTGCTAACATCAGAAAATGAAACAATCGCGAATCTCGAGTAACTGGCCAAGCCGCTAAAGTCGCTAAAGTAGTGATAAATCCTGTCAATAAAATAGGTCCTATTGAAAGTCCATCGATCCCCAGTCTCCAGTGAAAATCAAAAATATTTATCCATTTAAAATCTTCTTCTAATTGGATTAACGGATCGTCCAATTGAAAATGATAACAGAATGCATAGGTCGTTATAAGAAGTTCCAATAAACATATACCCATAGTATACCATCGAACTACCTTATTTCCCCTATGCGGGAGAAAAAAAATGGAAGAGCCCGCGAATATAGGAAAAACAACAATTATTGTTAACCAAGGAAAATAACTCGTGGTAAAGACAAGATACGCTTTGACCACAAAAACCCGTACTCAATATCAATAAAATAATTTTTTATTTAATTCTGAGCACGGGTTTTTGTCAGTAAAGAGGAATCAAATGATTCAAGTGGATTTTTTTATAACGTATCAATAAGCTAGGGCCATACTGCGAGTTGTCTCATGCCATAAATAAACACGGACACTCAAAAAATCTGTTGGACAGGCGGATTCACATCTCTTACAACCTACACAGTCCTCGGTTCTTGGAGCGGAGGCAATTTGCTTAGCTTTACATCCCGGCCAAGGTATCATTTCCAAAACATCCGTAGGGCAGGCCCGTACACATTGAGTACACCCTATACATGTATCATAAATCTTTACTGAATGTGACATTGGATCTATAAGCTTCGGTTTTGAACATAAAAATTTTCGATCTGGTTCTGGTAAAATCAATAATAAATAAATCCATATATTGTAGACACCAGACGAATCAGTGGTTTATCAGAATTTTTTTAGAATCTATATACTTCTGGATCTGTTCATGAGAAGAGGGCCGAGAGACTTTGATTTCTATTTCACCAAGCATAATGATATGAATTGTCCATATTACATGCTAATACTAACTAGTACTAATAAAATAAAACTATAAAAACCAGCGAATATAACTGATAAAATAAAAAATATTAATATTAATTATGTTAGTACTAATTAATCATATTTTATAATAAACTATAAAATTATGAACATAATCATAATATTATGAACTATATAATATATGAACTATAAACTATATAATATTATAAAACTATAACTATATACTATATATATAATACTATATATATAATATTATATATTATACATATTATGTTATGTATATTATATATAATTATAGTATATTATATATAATTATAGATTAGGTAAAGCTTATAATTATAGATTAGGTAAAGCTTTGTGATAAGGCATATCTAATATTTTATTTATTTTTTTCATTTAAAATTCGGTTAAGTTAGTATATATATATATATTATTTGCTATTCAGTCAGTTTAAAATATTATTCATTATTCAGTTTATTTATTATCTATTATTATATCATACTTAGTAATATTACACATATATATTATATAATTATACATATATAATTATACAATACATGATAAATATATGGTTTGTTTGTATATATGCATTTTTTTATTATCTTGGCATACATATATTATCTTGGCATATATAATTAGTATATGGTATGTGTTTCAATTTTATTTATTTTATTCTATTATTAAATAATAATATTATATTAAATATTAATATTAAATTATATAATTATATTTATATAAATTATATTTATATATGAATATGATTATTTATTACAATTTAATTATATCATTAGGACTATTTATTCAACAAATTTGATTGATTAATACGCGTTGATTTTCTGTTACGATAGATCGACGAAACAATAGCTAGACCAATAGCGGCTTCAGCCGCTGCAATAGCTATAACAAAGATCGAAAAAATGTCTCCTTTTAATTGTCGATTATCAAATAAATCAGAAAATGTGACAAGATTAATATTAACCGAATTTAGTATAAGTTCAAGACACATAAGTGCTCTAACCATGCTTCGACTTGTGATCAGTCCATAAATACCGATAGAAAACAAATATGCACTCAAAAAAAGTACATGCTCAAACATCATTGACAAACTCCTTATCAATCTCAATTGATTTCAACAAACAATTCAACTGCTTTAAGTTTTTTCTAAACTAAAATAATAATTTCAGAAAGTCATAATTCCAGGACAAAATCTAGGACAAAAGAAAGCGTTCACGATAGAAAAGATAGAAAAGGGGGGGTAGAATCAAATACCTTAGAATACTTTTTATATGTGGGTCTCTTAGATTAATATCATTCATATATATATGAACTATAAATATTACATATGAACTATAAATATCAAAATATATTTGAAGGGAAATAAATGTCCTAACGATAACACATGACAAAAAGGCCTATTTTGAGGAGTGTTAATCTTAAGTATTTTATTAATACTAAGTATTTAGTATTTATAAGTAAGTATTTAATTTATAAGTATTTAGTAATTAAGTAATTATTAATTAAAGAATACTAATTTAAATAATACTAATACTAATTAAGTATTTACTAATTATATAATACTTAATACTATAATCATTTTTATTATTGACGAGCCATAGTAATTGCACCTATCAAGGCAACTAAAAGAATTATAGAAATGAGTTCAAATGGAAGAAAAAAATCTGTTGATAAATGAATCCCAATTTGTTGAACATTACTTATAAGGTCCTGCTCTATAATGTGGTTTGATTTTGTAGTCCAAATAATCCCATACCATGATGTATCTGGGATAGTAGTAATTAGTGAAAAAAGAATACTTGTACAAACCAGCGAAGTAACCCCATCTCCCACGGTCCAAAGAAAGAAATCGTTGGAATATTCTGAACCCTTCATAAACATCACGGCAAATATGATTAAGACATTTATAGCTCCCACATAAATAAGGAGCTGTGCAGCGGCTACAAAATAGGAGTTCAATAGAATATAGAATAAGGATACACAAACAAGAACCAATCCCAAAGAAAAGGCAGAATAAATTGGATTGGTAAATAAAACTACTCCTAGGCCTCCTAATATAAGAGCTGATCCCAGAAATACTACAAGAATATCATGTATTGGTCCAGTTAAATCCATTATGTATAATGTATAAAATATAGATAAGTTGACATTTTTTATGACCCTTTTGAATAATCCAGAAAAAAAAAGTTACCCTTTTTTTTTCTTCTTGTATATGCTATATCCCTAATTGAATTAAATCTTAATGTAGTGTGAATTTATGTAGTGGATTAATGTAGATATATTTATATTATATTTTAATTATATAATATTTATTATATAATATTTATTTTTTTATTTTAATTATATTAATTATATAATATTTATATATTATTATATTATTTAATTATATATTATTATTTAATTATAATATTATTTAATTATAATTTATTTATTCATTAATTTATTTAAATATATTAAAATTATATTTATATTAATGTATATTAATTTTATATTAAATATTAATGTATATTAAACTATATTAATGTATATTAAATTATATATAATAGTTTATAGTATATTTATATTAAATTATATTTATATTAATAGTATATTAATTTAATAGTATATTTAATAGTATATTAAATTATATAATATATAAATATATGATATATTATATATAAATATATGATATATTATATATAAATATTATAAATATAAAACATATAAACATATATATAAACATACATATATATAAACATATATATAAATGAAATAAATATATCAAATATATATATCAAATCAATAATATATATAATATATATTATATTAAATAATATATATTATTAAATAATATATATTATATCAAATTATATCAAATAATATATATTATATCAAATTATATCAAAATCAAAAAAGGATCTTACTAATTTGTAACTGTCCTTGAATGAGGGGGTTTATCCTTGTCTATTTTGTTGATTTGAGTTGAATTCATAACTGTTTGAATTGTGTAATCTTCAATTATTGATATTGGTAACCGACCCAATGCAATTTGATTATAATTCAATTCGTGGCGATCATAAGCAGAAAGTTCATATTCTTCAGTCATTGATAAACAGTTTGTTGGACAATACTCAACACAGTTACCACAAAAAATACAGACCCCAAAATCAATACTATAATTAAGCAATTGTTTCTTTTTAATATCTGCTTCCAATCTCCAATCTACAACGGGTAGATCTATAGGGCATACACGAACACATACTTCACAAGCAATACATTTATCGAATTCAAAATGGATTCGACCCCGGAAACGCTCCGATGTGATTGATTTTTCATAAGGATATTGAATAGTTACGGGTAAACGATTTGCATGAGATAAGGTAATTATAAAACCTTGACCAATATACCTTGCAGCTCGTACTGTTTGTTGACCATAATTCATGAATCCAGTCAGCATAGGAAACATATCGTATATATCAATGAAATAAAGAAATTAAAATTTCTTTCTCTTGTTTGATTGAAGAGGTTATGAATCTAGAATAGCGTTATTGCATTCTGTTATTTATAGTGAAACAAGTTGGAAAGAAGTTGTCAATAATAGATTACCTAGAGAAATAGGTAAAAGAAATTTCCATCCAAGATTTAATAGTTGGTCCATTCTCATCCTAGGCAAAGTCCATCTTGTTGTGATAGGAATAAACAGGAACAGATAGACTTTAGCTAATGTAATGAAGATACCGATTGTCATTCCAAAGACCCCCCCCATTTTATTTATTCCAAAAAATGCAGGAATAAATATGTACGGAAGAGATAAATTCCACCCCCCTAAGTAAAGAACTGTTACAAATAATGAAGAAACTAATAAATTTAGATAAGAAGCGACGTAAAACAAACCGTATTTGATACCTGAATATTCGGTTTGATAACCTGCTACTAATTCCTCCTCTGCTTCTGGTAAATCAAAAGGTAATCTCTCACATTCTGCTAGAGAAGAAATTAAAAAAACTATAAATCCTATAGGCTGACGCCACAGATTCCACCCCCCAAAACCATATTTTGACTGTGCCTCAACTATATCAACTGTACTTGAACTATTAGATAATTATAGTCGGCGATAACATCACAGTTTCCGTCGCTATTCCAGAACCGTACATGAAACCTCAGTTTCATACGGCTCCTCTACGGCCACAAACAAACATAAGGACTAGTTCGGTATTAACATTAATTATCTATTTGGGATAAATAGAATAAAGATAGATTGGAGAGAGAGTCCAAAATTAGACCGAGGTAATTCTGTTTGCTAGAAAAAAGCGCTTTTGAATTAATCTCATTCTCTTAAAAAGAAATTTTTTTTGTTCAGTAATAATTTATTACTTCAATAATAAAATACTCATTTTTGTAAATAGAAATAAACAGTTCGCCCCATCTTTTTTTATTAGATTACGAAAAAGAAAGAATTAGCCACTAATTCATGAATTTTTGTAAGAATTGCATATGCACGGATACAGTAAAGAAAGAATAACTAAAAAAAATTTATTATTCAGTTATTTTCCCATTCCATATATTGATATTGCATTCTGTTTCTTTTGTTCCTGTTCTTAAGAGAGAGGGGGTACTCTGAAAAAGAGGATTAATTCGTTCTTGATAGTCGTTTCTTTAATCAGTGAATAGGAGCATACTCTAGATTGGAATCCTATAAGGAAGTACTGCTTTATCATTTCTACCAACTTAAAGCCCTTATTTTGATTCATTTTATGCGTAAATGCCTCTTTTGAGACTTTACATTATCTCTATTACTAATCTTTTGTGTATCTTGGTGTTCCTACTTGTCTACTCATTTTGATCGATCTCCCATATGGTAATACGTACAAGACTATAGTTGAAACTCCATACAGTTGATCCTTTGTACCCGCTTCAAGACATGAAGACTAATCAAACAATTTCAATCTTGGGGTAAACGGTTTACACTGCTTATGTTTACTTCCACTTTACTCTTGTACATAGGGAATGAGAATGAATTTTCTTACTGCGAATTTATAAGCTGTTTTGTTTCACTCATATGACTATCTAGTTTAACCCATTGACCTAAATCTGAATGATGAATAAAAAAATAACTATATCTATTCAACACATTTAATCCATTTCCTAAAAATAAAGAAAAGTTCATGTTCTAACGAATCACACGTAGAGATATTGATAATACACATGGAGTTAATGGTATTTCATAACTAATGGATTGAGCAGCAGCTCGTAAACCACCTGAAAAAGAATATTTATTATTCGACCCATATCCTGACATAAGAAGTCCAATAGGAGCAATACTTGAAATGGCAATCCATAAGAAAACACCTATACTGAGATCGGCTAGAACAAGGTGATACCCAAAAGGAATTACTAAATAACTTAGTAAAATAGATACGACCGCTATTGTTGGCCCGGCACTGAACAAACGACTATCTCCTCTAGACGGTAGGAGGTCCTCTTTAAAAAGTAGCTTGGTACCATCCGCTAAAGCTTGAAGAATTCCTAACGGACCGGCATATTCAGGTCCAATACGTTGTTGTATCCCTGCGGATATTTCTCTTTCTAACCACACAATTACTAGCACACCTATTATGATTCCAAATATCAGGATCAAAATAGGGACAAAGAGCCATATAAGTTCATAAACCTCTTTTAAGAATTCCGATCCAGAAAAAGAATTGATAGTTTGTACTTCTGTTATATCAATTATCATTTCAACGATCAACTTCTCCCATAATAATATCTACACTACCTAGTATCGTCATGATATCAGCCAATTTCATTCTTTTAACTAGCTGAGGCAAAATTTGCAAATTGATGAAACCCGGCGGACGAATTTTCCATCTCCAGGGGAAAACACTCTGATCTCCTATAAGAAAAATGCCTAATTCCCCTTTTGGGGCTTCTACTCTGACGTAAAGTTCTTGTTTTGACAATTCAAAATTGGGTGAAGGTTTTTTACTAATGAATCTATATTCAAAATCATTCCATTCGGAATCTTTTGCTCTATCAAAGCGTCGGACTTCCAAATTTTCATAGGGTCCCCCCGGAATTCCTTCTAGAGCCTGTTGAATAATTTTTATGGATTCCGTCATTTCACCGATTCGTACTAAATAACGAGCTAATGAGTCTCCTTCTTTTTGCCATTGGATTTCCCAGTCGAATTCATTGTAACACTCATATTGATCAACTTTACGAAGATCCCATTGGATTCCGGAAGCTCGTAACATTGGTCCCGATAAGCCCCAATTTATTGCTTCCTCTCCCCCAATAATGCCTACTCCCTCAACTCTTTCCAAAAAAATGGGATTTAGCGTAATAAGTTTTTGATATTCGTCAACTCCTGTTAAAAAATAATCGCAAAAATCCAAACATTTATCTATCCAGCCATGAGGTAAATCAGCAGCGACTCCTCCGATACGGAAATAATTATGCATCATTCGCATACCCGTGGCAGCTTCAAATAGATCATATATCAATTCCCTCTCTCTGAAAATATAGAAAAAGGGAGTCTGTGCACCAATATCCGCCATAAAAGGACCAAGCCATAACAAATGAGAAGCTATACGACTCAGCTCTAGCATAATTACTCTGATATAGCTGGCTCTTTGAGGTACTTGAATATTTCCCAATTGTTCTGGTGCATTTACTGTTATTGCTTCTGTGAACATAGTAGCTAGATAATCCCAACGCGTTACATAAGGCAAATATTGTACAATTGTTCGGTTTTCCGCAATTTTTTCCATCCCTCTGTGTAAATAACCTAGTATGGGTTCACAGTCAATAACATCTTCACCATCAAGAGTAACGATCAGTCGAAGAACACCATGCATTGATGGGTGGTGAGGACCCATATTGACTATCATAAGATTTTTTCTTGTAGCCTGTACAGTCATATCTTTTTTCCCCAATTCATTATTCTATGAATTTTTCAAAATGAGGTTCGGTCGAAATCAAACAAAATATGAAAATCTAAAAAAAATGGTTCAAACGAATCTTTGAATTAATGAGTTTTTGTTGAATTAACGAGTTTTTGGCTCTCGAATATCCAACTGACCCATTAATTTCTTATAACGTACTCTATTTTTCTTTGACAAATACGCCAACAGGCGTTGACGTTTTCCCAGAATTATTTGTAAACCCCTCTGGGATAAAAAATCTTTTTTATGCAATTTCAAATGTGAAGTAAGTCTCCGTATCTTATTGGTGAAACTGAATACTTGAAATTCGACAGACCCCTTATTTTCTTCTTTTTCTTCTTGTTCTTGTGAAATAATTGAGATAAATGAATTTTTGACCATAAAAAAATTTTACCATTTTTTTTTTTTTTATTTTACTGATCAGAAATAAAAATGTTGGTCATTTTTTGGTAGACACAAAAATGGTTTCTTCTTACTCTTGTATATACGATACTGTTTTTTCTATCCAAATCAAATTAGAATTATTTATTTATTATTTATTAATTTGATTTGGATAGAAAGGTGTAATATATTTCTGCACTCACCAAAGGGAATGATTTCTTTGTATCGTATGTATTGTACCTAAGAAGATTTTGCCGATTCATTTCTAGATTTAGTTGATAAGCCATTAAATTCAGTATCATGTATCATAATATAACACAACATATATGTATATCTTTCGGCCTTCGTATATCAAATGTCTCGCTCACGCACTACACACTACACATGATTATATATATGACTTTGACATAATATATTACGTAACATAATAACATAATATTAATAAATTATATTAAAATCAAATTAATAAAATTAAATTATATATATAAGTTATAATTATATATATAAGTTATTAAGTTATTATAATATAATATTATATATTATTTATATATTATTATTATTTATTTACATATTATTTATATATATTATATAATATTTATATATATTATATAATTTATATATATATTAATATATATATAAATTATATAATATATACTATACTATATATACTAGTAATTTTACTATATATATTAATTATTATACTAATATTATTATACTAATTAAATATACTAAATACTAATATTATTATACTAATTAATAAACTAATTAATAATTTAATGAATTTTAATACTATTTATTTTAATACTAAAAATTGGATTTCAATATTATACACCTATATACTGATATAATTTAATTACTAATATATTCTAATGACTTTAAGTATTCTTTCTAATGACTTTAAGTCATTTCACCAATATCCAAACTAACAATATCCAAACAAATACTATCACAAACAAATACTAATATACAATATACAATTTATATATATATATTAATTAAATATTAATATATCTATATTAATTATATATTGATATTTACATATATCTATATATATAGATATATGTAGATAGAAAATTATATTAATCATAATTGACATTTACCATTATTTTGGATTTGATTTTTTTTGTATTTAAATATATTATCAATGAATTCTGAAGTGTATTGTGGATACATCCGTATTCTTAATATATTGAAACGACTACCATTATTGGTATTAAACCAATACCGATTCATACAAGCTAAATCTTCTAATCGATAATTGGGCCAAAGAAATAATTTGAATTTAATTAATTTGTTTTTATTTGCATTTGTGTTAAAATGCTTGTCCTTTTTCAAAAACTGTCCAAAGTTTCTTATGTTGTTTTCATTGAAAAATATTAGATTTCTATCTACATCTACAACATTCCTCTTCCTGGAATTGAAACAAATCAGGATTCTCAACTCTCTACGACGTCTAGTAGATAGAATATTTTCAGGAACAAATAAATCATAATTATTTTTATCTTCACTCACAAGCATAGTGCTATGTTGTGAAATGGATTTCTCAAAAGGACTCTCATCAAGATATTTTTCTTTTATATATCTTTTTTTATCAGTTTCAGTTTGTTGTTTACTCTTATTGATCAATGAAATACCTATGGTTTGGTATATAATAAATTCTTCATCCCATTTTTTAGAGAGACGAACTGGTTCAATGATAAATATTCCCCTTTTTATCCATTCTGTAAGAGATAGATCTTCTTGAATCAACATTACATCTAGACGCATCTCTTTTCTTCGAATTGAGGATATAGCCATTTTCCTTATATTTATAAGTCTAAGTAGTAAACAATATATCTTGATATTGTTGAGAATTTCGTAATTCAAAGAATCATCCCATCTTAATTGAAAAATTAAATAATTTTTCAGTAATAAATCTAGTTCTGCTTCCTTCTTACTCTTGAATTGTTTTTTCTTTCTACGTTTTTTAATGGTTGATTCTGTGTCATTTTTTTCAACATCTTCTTTTTTCTTTTGTTTTTGTGTATCTTGTTGTATATCTAATCCAAGATCTCTTTGATTTTGTTGTTGGTTCCAATTTTCTAATTCAAGATATTCTTCTTTATTAGATCGTAGATTAAGATCCTTTTTTTGATTTCTGTTGATGTTCTCATTTTGACTAATATTCTTATCTCTATGAATGTTTAAAAGAAGAAATTGAATTGGTATAATCCATGGTTTACGCTTATATGCATCATAAAGTAGTCCAAATTCTGAGAAGAACCAAGATTCCAGATTTGATATAGGACGATATAGCCTTTCTTTATTCATTCCCATCCAATCAAAAAGTTTTTTTCTTTTATTAAATGGTTTTGTTTTTTGATGAATCGTGAAAGGATAAATATTTTTGTTATAAATTTTTTGATAATTCTTTTTAGTATTTTTATTAATCTTGGTACCAATATGCATATTAGTCCAGGCACCAATATCGCTATTTTTTCTAAAACAAAACTGGAGAATTCTACAATCAAAGTATTTTCTATCTAGATTTTTTTCTCCATATAGACTAGATTCTTCTCCTAGATAATCACTAATATCTATATCTACTAGTACATAAAATGATTCGGGTTTCTGTGTTTTCTGTGTATTTAAATTATATGGAATTTTTTGGTCTCTGTTTACTTGTGATGGCGATGCATAAATATATGAGTCCCCTCCATTCTCATAATTCACATATTTATGTGCTAGAAGATCATATTTGTAGTTTTTTTTTAATTTTTCTTTTTGTCCTGTCCATGAGTCTATTCCGTAATCATTTTGTTTCACGTAATGAATTAATTGGTTTTTTTTATATGAATCCAATATTATTGAGTTTTTTTTTTGAGTTGTACAACGTTGATTGACTCTATTTCTCCATTTTTGTGGTACTAATTGAGACCATTGAGATTGAGATAAATTGTATTGATAATGATTCTTTAACCAGTTTTTCCATTTATTCATTCCAGACTTATAAGCTTTCTTATGCTTTGGTTTGGAATCAAATAGGCCTCGTGTCCCACAAAAATCTTTGATTCTATCTTTAAGAAAAAGACGGATTCCGTGATATTGAAGTACAGATTTCAAATAATCTTTGTTATTAACTTGAACTTGTGATAATGTATAAAATACATATGCTTGTGACAAAAAGGATAAGTCATAATAAATGTTTGAATTCTTATTATTATTAATATTAGAAATAATATTAGAAATCGACTTTTTCATTGTCGAAATAAAATGAATTGTATTTTTATTTGTTTGATCAATCCCTTTTTTATTTGTTTCATCGTGGTAAAAGAATTTATTGCTCATTTTTTTTGTTGATTCAAGGAAAAGTTGTGCATTGGTCCTAAGAATGTTAATGGTACATAGAAGGATATCGCTGTATATTTTTTCAATGAAATATTTGAGAAAGTAGTATAATTTACGTATTAATCGGGTACTCTTTCTTTTGAATATTTGCCAAATATGTTTTTGCAATTCTGAATTTTTATCAGCAGAATTTGTCTTGTTAGGGCTAATACTTATATCTAGAGTTAGAATTATTTTTTTATTGTCTTTTGTGATTTGTTCTATTTGATTCCTGATTGTGGTTGTCCTATCAGTAAGACCTTTTATTTTTTTTTCTATAAGTGAACGTTTTGTCCAATTCGTGGATCGAATTCGAATGGTTGATTCGTCGGTAATCTTATTACTGATTATAGAATCTTTTATATTTTCGTCCGATTCTTTTCCAAATCTAAATACAAAAATTAGGTTTCTTTTTTCAAGTTCTTTCATTATTCGTTTTATAACTAGAACTTTTTCGTTAACCTGTTTTATTTTTTCTTTTGAAATCCTTAAAAACCATTTTCTCATTTTTTTAGAAACTCTTAGAACTATAGAAAGATAAATTGTTTTTTCCACTTTTCTCATTTTTTTTTTGAACTCTTTTAAAATAGGTTCAAAAAAAGAAGGTTGTTTTAGAGGATAACCGAAAGGGAATTCCGCTTCTCTTCCCCAGACTGTTAAAAAACTAAAATGGTGCTTTTTCTCCCTTTTTTTCATTGTATCCCTATGATGGGATCGTACTTTAGATTTTCGCCATCGTACTTTAGATTTTCGCCAAGGTTTCAGACGGAAAGGAAATATAATTTTTATCTGAATACCATCCGTTAACCAATCTTGTGGAAATTCTGTTTCTGATAATTGAACACCATTATAGGTGCATTTAACATGCATTTCTCTATTCCAATCTTCCCAATCCTCGTACCACTCGGGGAGTTGGAATAATAACATAAGGCCGACATTTTTAGCTATTATCAACGAAGGCAATACAATGTATTTTCTAAGAATCGATTGGATTATTAACATAAAACTTCTTATTCCTTGAGCAAGCATAACGCTATCCCAAATTTCTGCTATTCTTAGACGTGCATTTTCCTCTTTTTCTTCCTCCTCATAATAAGAATGAAATTTATTAATTTTAAATTCCGATTCTCTATCCACCCAATCCCTAAAAATATCCACCCAATCCCTAAAAATGAGATTCATCATTTCGGAGATGTCAAAAGAGAGAAAAAATGTTTTGTCTATTTGATCCAAAAAAAGTGGCGAATGCACATTTGCTTGAAACATTTCCCAAATAACTGTTTTACGTCTTTGAGCACGCATGGATCCTTTGATTAGATCCCGACGAAAATCCGATTGATGTGAGTAACGTATCAAAGACACCTCTTCTGCTTGATCATTATCACTATCACTAGTATTACTAATAGTATTGGTCATATCCTCCTTATCAGTATAAATTACAACACGTTTGGCTTTTCTTGAACGAATTTCATGATCTTCCGTTAATTCTTCTTCATTTTCTTCCTCTTGTTCTTCTAAAGCGTCTAAATCGTCGGTCAATTTGTATGACCATCGAGGAACCTCTTTTCTGATTTTTTCTATTTCAGGTTCAGGAAAAAAAAATTGATTATTTTGATTTCTAATTGTTTGATCATTGTGATCAGTTGTAACTACATCGAATATCAATTGCAAACATTTTGCTTGCTTTTCTGAATCAATTCTTTTTTCTTCTGCCAATAAAGACAATTTTTTCAAATTAAGACTGGGTGGGGATTCAAATGGGACTTCGTCGATTGAGGTTAAGGAATGACCAATATTTGTTGATAAAAATTCTCCATCAAAGAGATTCTTTTGATATTCAAATTCTTTTTTTTTTGAATCATTAGGAAGTAGGCCGTGAATTTTATTTATCCAGACTATTTCTATGGACTCCTCTGCATCTGTAGAAGTTATTAAATCATTCCTGATTGAACGTGAATATAATTTTGTGATTTTTCCGCGATATGGTCCGTTTAAAAAAGGATCGTACATTTTAGGCAAGCATTCCTTTTCATTTTCAT